ATCTTTGAACAACCATCGGACGGGCGGAAAATCATTAGAACCGACTTCTTCAAGAACTTTTATTTTTCCATAGAAAAAAATGCGTTCAAAAAGAGTTTCAGAAGATGTTGATCGTAAATGATAAAATTGGTTACAAACAAAAATGAAGATGGATTCGTATTCACATACATAAGAATTATATAGAAACAAGAATAATCTTTGATTCTTTTTTGAAACAATGGAACTTGATTTCTTTGGAGTTGGAGTAATAAGACTATTCCAATTCTGATACTCATAGAGAAGGAAGCGTAATAAATGGAAAAAAGAGGCGTCTTTCAACCAGGAGCGAAGAGTTTGAACAACGATTTCTAGATGGATGGGGTAGGGTATTAGTATATCTGACACATAATTTAAATGTAAAAAATTGTCTTCTAAAAACGGAAATAGTGAATGAATTGATCGTAAATTTTGAGATTTGCCTATTTCTTCTTTCCTTTCTAAGGAAGATACTAATCTTAGGGAAAAGGGAATTTCCCCAATAACTGCAAATCCCTCTGATATAATTTGCGAATATAAATTTTTGTTATGCCCCAACAATTGGTTTTGGTTTGAATCATTAGCAGAAATAAGCAAAGGATTCTGTTGAGACATTCGAGTAATTAAACGTTTCACCATTAGTGAACTGGATTTATTATCATAACCAAAATTATCCACCAAAATAAATCTATTTAAAACATGATCATGAGCCAGTGCATAAATATACTCTTGAAAGATAAGCGGATATAGGAAGTCCTGTTTCAAAAATTTATCGAGTTCAAAATATCGTTGAAATTCCCCCATTTGAAATTAGATTTTAACCAAAGATAGGCATAAGATACTTCTTGGATTATCAAATGATACATAGTGCGATACGGTCAAAACAAGGTAGTCTAATAATAAAATAATATATACCTCGGAGACAGGTAAGCTCATCAACGGACTCTCTATCCTCTTTTTTTTTCATCTAATAGGTTTATGTTCGTTATAGGATAACAAGATGGTTAGCAATCTTTTATTTTTTAAACCCAATCGCTCTTTTGATTTTGGAAAGAATTTTCTTTATCAATATACTGCTTCTTCTACACATTCCTCTCCAATGCATAAAATGCATAATGGATAATAGCGACATAGTTAGGATTCATTAAAAAAAGGATAATCCACTCATAGGAGAAGCCGTTCCCGCATCGGGCACTAATCCATTTTTAACGTCTATCTAATTAGATCGGGTAATCATTCAAAGTTAAGAACAGAAGCCGGTTGCTTTTTTGTTTCCCTATAATTAGAGCCATAGGGCTCTATCCATTTATTTACTCGACCCAACTTTTAATTCATTCAGAATTATCTATTGCTACGACATGCTATTTTTTCCATTCATTCCCTTTCAGGATCAGTCGTGGTCTTACAAACTCTACCAATGGTATGGACGAATCCCTTGCTTCATCCAAATGTGTAAACGATACTAGCCGCACTTAAAAGCCGAGTACTCTACCGTTGAGTTAGCAACCCAAAAATCTAAAAACAATTAGGATGTGTAAATGTCAATACAGTAAAAAAAAATATAACTAAATTTGAGTGCCATGACACAATCAAAACATTTTAAACTAAGAATAAAAAAAGAAATCTCAAATTTTAATCGCTTCTGAACTGAACATAAAAATGAAGAGATCAGATGCAAATATACTAAATTAAAATATAATTAGAATTTAGAATAGATATAAATATACAAATGGATCAACCTCCTTTTTTTTTCACTCCAATAAAAAATTATTGTATCACAGCGAATTCAACGAACCCATCAATTGAATGAAGTAAAATAAAAAACCGAACCTATGGCACGAAAAGATTTATACTTATACACGATCAAATTATATTTGTTCGATACACTGTTGTCAATATAAATGTTACGAAAAGAATACAGTGGTGAAAACGGAAAAAATTAAATATTAACTATAAGGACTGGTGTTGGATTGGCACTACATAGATGCAAAAAAGTGTATAGTAGATCAAGGAATAAAAAAGTAGTAAAAAAAAATCCGAGTTATTCAATCAATATAAGTTGAGCGAATAAGCAAGTTTGATTCCGTGGTTATTATTATTTGTTAGTAGAGTTCCAATGAAAACCAGTCGATTGCAGATAAGATAATGTCATAATTTTATATTTCGAGATCCAATTTCTTCATCTAGTCCCTCGATTTTGGGAATATCCACCTTCTCTTTTTGTCGTTATATACCAATACCACTAGAACAGGGGATTCTATGGGAACAATACGAAAAGGCGGAGCATAGTAGAGAAGTAGAGAAAAGCTTATACTCTTTGTATTTCATTATTTGAATTTTGTTTGATTAAAGGGAAGTTCCGTAAAAACCTCTGCCTTCTTTGAAATATCATGAACAGTTCCTGTAGGTTGAGCGCCTTTTTCAAGGAAATATAGAATAGCAGGAACATTTGAATAAGTTTGATTCTTTATCGGATCATAAAAACCAACTTTCCGGAGATCTCTCCCCTCTCTTCGGGAGCGAACATCAATTGCAACGATTCGATAGACGGCTCATTGGGATAGATGAAAATACCCCCCCTAGAAACGTATAAGAAGTTTTATCCTCGTACGGCTCGAGAAAAAAATTCGAGGTTATGTCTATGTATAATGGCAAATAGATCCATAAAATCATCAAATCAATTAGACTATGATTAAAGATTAAAATGTTTTTCATTTAGAAATGTAAAACAAAAAATTGTACTCATAACTCAAGTGGGATAACTCTCAAATAGCTCACAATCCCTAAGCTATTTAATTTTTTGAGTGGTCTCTAGCCCCCTTCTTGTCGCGTTTAGAATCTGTTTTATTCTTCAGATTTAGTTGTTGAGACAATGAAAAATGGTGTTTCCTTGTTCCAGGATCCTTTATCTTTTGTTTGAATCATTGGGTTTAGACATTACTTCGGTGATCCTTAATCCTTGCAAAATGGCAGCAACATACCTTTTTTGTGAGTTCTTTCTATCAAAGAATCATCAGAACGGTTGATTCACGCGTGTTCCACTTTTGATTGAAAAAGTTTTACCAAGTCCAACAAATTTGACTTTTATTTTAGATTTAGATTTGAAATTTTCTCAAATTGAATCCTTTCAATTTCTATATAGAAGCTATATTTACGAAGTTGTTCAAACTTATTAATTGACACTAACCCTAGACCCTTACCCTTGAGAAATGAATCAATACTTTCTACTCGAGCTCCATCATGTAAATTACCCCCTTTTTTACATTACAACCCAAGAAAAAACTGATGGGTTCTAGTCGAGCAGAACAAAGGATGTCGAGTCAAGAGCACTTTTATTCATAATAAAATGGTGGATTATTACATCCACAGCTGATCATGTCCTTCAAGTCGCACGTTGCTTTCTACCACATCGTTTCAAACGAAGTTTTACCATAACATTCCTCTAGTTTGGAACTAGTATTTATATGAATGAATAGTCATTAGTTCGATCGCTAAATAATAATAACTCTATACTTTACTTTTGTCCTTCTATATCTATAATAGAAATAGATATGAATGGGTAGTTAGTTTCTGAAAACGTCTCAGCACTAATTTTTTAATCCCATAGTTATCAAATAAATGGAAGAACTGTCACTGCAAGTAATTTAATCCCGGATATTCTATAATCATAAGTTTTTTTTCACAAAATACAAACAAAGGCCGTTGTTACGGAAATAGAATGCTAACAATACATACCATGCATTGTATTTGACTTGAGGTTCCATAAGTTTTCTGTAACCTTTCTAGACCCCCCAAAAAAATCAAATTTTTAAATTTAATAGAATGTATGAATAATCCCTCGCCTCAAATTTTACAAGAACTCTTATACCCAAACAAAAAATGCCAAAAAACTCGGTGCAAAGAAAACAGATCTGTTACATATGTAATTTACTTGATCGTTTGTTAATGAGATTCAGACGGATACATATATATGTATTTAAATTAAATATTAAAACGAAAATATATAGGATATGGTACCTAAATTAACTTCAATTAGGAATAGCAGAGGGATGGGCATAGGCATACAATGATAGTCTGTCCAACTTTTTTATTCAAACTAGTGTGGTGTGGGGTCTATGTTCCCATCTGACCTAGATAACAAAACAACTAGATTAAGTAGATTAAGTTACATCTCTGTCTCATTCGAACGCAATTCAGTTTGAGAAAAAAATATTCTTCTCTGAATCAGAGAAGAATAAGTAAAAATTATAAACAAGAATCATATTCTAGCCACTACTCCACTCTGAAATTCAAATAAAAAAAACAAGAGTTTTCCGGATATAATGGGTGCTCTGGGACGGAAGGATTCGAACCTCCGAATAGCGGGACCAAAACCCGTTGCCTTACCACTTGGCCACGCCCCATTTAAAATTTAATTCTGCGCTAATAAACACTAATATGAGTGTTGGTTATTCGTCAATTCCAATGCAAATACATATCTATGCACTATATTGTTGATAAGATTTTGCTACGTGTAGATATAATATAGAATTAAACTGGACTTGATTGATCATTACATATAATTTAATTAAGATATTGTATTGTATAAACGTATGATTTCTTATTTTAGAATTGAAGGCTTTTGATTGGGTGAGTGGGTTGAAAGGATTTTTTGGTCTACTTTACTTTCTTCATTATTTTTTGCCTTATATCATCATCAATAACTCAATCAAAATACAATTATCTCCAAGAAAAAAATCTTTGTTATGCTTAATATTTTTAGTTTGATCGGTATCTGTCTTAACTCTGCCCTTTATTCGAGTAGTTTTTTCTTGGCCAAATTACCCGAGGCCTACTCTTTTTTAAATCCAATTGTCGATTTTATGCCGGTCATACCTTTGCTGTTTTTTCTTTTAGCCTTTGTTTGGCAAGCTGCTGTAAGTTTTCGATGAAATTTTGAATACTGTCTTAATTATTTATTCAAGTATTCAAGAAAAAAATTATAA